CTCTGTAGGACCCATTTTACTGACGGGATTCATCACTACTTTAGCTACTTTAGCGGCTTGGCCGGTTACTCGAGATTCTCGATTATTTCATTTCCTAATGTTAGCAATGTACAGTGGACAAATAGGATTATTTTCTTCTCGAGATCTTTTACTTTTTTTTCTCATGTGGGAATTAGAATTAATTCCTGTTTATCTACTTGTATCCATGTGGGGAGGAAAAAAACGTCTGTATTCGGCTACAAAATTTATTTTGTACACGGCAGGGGGTTCTATTTTTCTTTTAATGGGAGTTCTGGGCGTCGGTTTATATAGTTCTACTGAACCAATATTAAATTTTGAAATATTGGCTAATCAGTCCTACCCTGTGGCTTTGGAAATATTATTTTATATTGGATTTTTTCTTGCTTTTGCTGTAAAATTACCAATCATACCCCTACATACCTGGTTACCAGATACCCACGGAGAAGCGCATTATAGTACTTGTATGCTTCTAGCCGGAATCTTATTAAAAATGGGAGCGTATGGATTAGTTCGAATCAATATGGAATTATTTCCTCATGCTCATTCTCTATTTTCTCCTTGGTTGATAATAGTGGGCGCAGTACAAATAATCTATGCAGCTTCAACATCTCTTGGTCAACGAAATTTAAAAAAAAGAATAGCCTATTCCTCTGTATCTCATATGGGTTTTATAATTATAGGAATTGGTTCTATCACAGATATGGGACTCAACGGAGCCCTTTTACAAATAATCTCTCATGGATTTATCGGTGCTGCGCTTTTTTTCTTGGCTGGAACAACTTATGATAGAATACGTCTTCTTTATCTTGACGAAATGGGTGGAATAGCTATCCCAATGCCAAAAATGTTCACGATATTTAGTAGCTTTTCGATGGCCTCCCTCGCATTACCAGGTATGAGTGGTTTTGTTGCCGAATTAATAGTCTTTTTTGGACTAATTACTAGTCCAAAATTTCTTTTAATAACAAAAATCTTAATTACTTTTGTAATGGCAATTGGAATTATATTAACCCCTATTTATTTATTATCTATGTTACGCCAGATGTTTTATGGATACAAGATATTTAATGGCCCAAACTTTTATTTTTTTGATTCTGGGCCGCGAGAGTTATTTCTTTCGATCTCCTTTTTTTTACCCGTACTCGGTATTGGTATGTACCCCGATTTCGTTCTTTCACTATCAGTTGAAAAGGTTGAAGTTATCCTATCTAATTCTTTTTTTAGATAGTTTTTTTATTTATAAAAAAATCTTATCATTTACAAAAAGGTTCGTTGTACAATCACAAAAAGAACGCTTTTTCTTCTCTTGTGTTAAGTAAAAAAACTTTGTGTGAACTAGGGAGAGCCCCGTGACTTTGATTCGCGAGGCTCTCCCTAGTTCACACAAAGTTTGATATGGGTTATATGCTTTTCTATTCCTATTGGTAAGTGGTAAGAACTCCTTTTTGAATTTAATTAGATGTTAATGTAAATGAACCATAACTATGTAATCCTATTCCTAATAGATTTACTCCAAAATAGCATATCCAGATTATAAGAAATCCAATAAACGCTACAATTGCTGAATTTATACCCTTCAATTTTAGATTTGTTTGAGTATGTAAATAAATTGCAAATATGATCCAAGTAATAAAAGCCCAAGTTTCTTTTGGGTCCCAACTCCAATAGGACCCCCATGCTTCATTAGCCCATACTGCTCCAGAAAGAATTCCTATCGTTAAAAAGAGAAATCCTAGACTAATAACCCGATAACTCCAATAATCCAATTGTTGAATCAATTGCGACTTATAATAATTCCTTGGAGAAAAAAAAGAAGTTTTTTTTAAAATATTTTTTCCTTCATTCATGTATTCGACTTTATCAAGGAAAAATGACTTATTTAAATTTAATAAACGATTACTCGTAGAAAAAAATTTTCTATTTTTTCGAACTGTAATGACTAGAAGTGATACTGATAATAATGATCCACATAAAAGGGCCACATATCCCAATATCATCATACTTACGTGCATTATTAACCACTCGGATTGAAGAGCAGGTACTAATATTGTGGATTCGTGTATTTCAGTTAAAAGGCCTGAGGTAGCAAAGCCCTGGGAAAAAATAGCACTTGGACCTATTATTGTGCTTAGAAGATTTTGATTTTTTTTGAAATACGGAACTATATAAATAAAGGAAAAACTCCATGAAAGAAAGATTAACGATTCATATAAATCACTTAGTGGAAAATGTTTCGAATAAATCCAACGAGAAATTAATAATCCTGTTATACAAAAAAAAGTCATTATCATGCCTTTTTCGGATGAATCATATAGTTTTACGATTTCATCGACAAAAAAGGTTATCAAATGAATTGTAATTAGAATTGAAACAGTCGAAAAAGAAATATGAGTTAATATATGCTCTAAAGTTGAAAATATCATAAAAGAGTTCCTTAATTATAAAATCGAAATCGGCAATTGAATTCATTATTCATTATAGGATCTATTTTATTTTTTTAGGAAATGACATGCCGCCACTCGGACTCGAACCGAGATGCTCTAGCACTGCTTCCTAAGAGCAGCGTGTCTACCAATTTCACCATAGCGGCTTGTCTTGACCTCATAATAGCCTATGAATAAGCAATCGTCTAGATTTAAGAATTCAATTGGGTGCAATATTTTTAGAAAAGATTCAAATCAATGAATAAAAATCTGTTCAAATATGTCCTTGAAGGTTCATTATTTTAGTTTAGGTTTTTAGTTTTATTGTGTATTTGAGACTCTTCTTTATTTGAACTCTTGTAAAACCAGAAAGTCTTACTATCAATTAAGGGATAGAACCTTTCCCCCAAAAAATATTTTTTAAATTAAGCGTTTTTGATTTATTTAATTTTAAAAAGTGTAACCAAAAAATAAGTTTTATCAATGAACAAAAAAACCTATTTTAGATTATTCAAAATTCACACATATTTATCCATAAAAATTGCACTAAATGTTTTTGCGTGAATGGATGGCCAGAGATATATGGGCTCTATTCTATATAAGAATTTACAGAAAATCCAAAAGTAAGAAAGTTGTGTAAAAAAAAATCTTTTATAGTACAAATAAGTTGCTGGGGGAAATAAGACTCCCATTCTGGAAAGAAAATATACTAAAAAGAAAGTGAGTATCTTGTGTTTTTTTGTTAAAAAAAAAAGACTTTGTTTCAATTCGGTTTAAAGTAAAACAGAAGAATTCCATTTCCTGTTGACTTAATTCAACAGGAAATGGAATTTGAGAATTTTATTTTTGAAACAGAAGAATTTAATTTTTAAGTCAGGTCAATTTATATTTTTTTAAGGTGTTCTGTTTTATTTCTTAATAACTTATTTTTTAATTTTATTTGTTTGTCGCACAAAAAAACTTTTTGAAATCCCGGTAGAAAGAGATTTCCCTAAAGAAAGTGCTTTTAACGCCGCCCAATAGCCTTTTCTTTTCCAAAAATTTTTACGAATACGCTTTTTTGATGCAGAAGTACGTTTTTTTGGAACTGCCATTTAAATAAAAATTAAGAGATTACTCATTGGTATAGCTGGATGTGAAAGACATCTATTGTTTAAAAAAATCTGCGCTTTTATAGATAATTTTTTTTCTAAAATTCTAAAAGAATGGAATATGAACGATATGATAAAATCGCATAAAATTTTTCTAAAAAATAAAAAACAAGAAGAATATTTAGAATATTTTTAGTAACTTGTCAAAATTTGACTTGCATTTTCAAATTCGAAGGAGACTCATAATTAATCTTTGTCTTTTGTATGATTTGACCAATTGTAACTTCTTGATTTGAATATTTGAAATATTTAGAAGAAATTCAGAAAGAGAAAGAATAAGTAAAAAGAAAGAAAAATGAAAAAATTTTATTTTTTATATTTAAGTTAGGTTAAGCTTAGTGCATATTTTCATTTTTTTATTGACTCCTTTCAAAAGAAGTAAGGTCCGATAAATCGGAAAGAATTAATTACGAATTTCAATTTTTTTATGCAACAGACATATCAATATGGGTGGATTTTACCTTTTGTTCCACTTCCAATTCCTATGTTAATAGGAGTAGGACTTCTTCTTTTTCCGACAGCAACGAAAAATCTTCGTCGTATGTGGGCTTTTCCAAGTATTTTATTGTTAAGTATAGTCATGATTTTTTCAATTAATCTGTCTATTCAACAAATAAATAGCAGTTCTATCCACCAATATGTATGGTCTTGGACACTCGATAATGATTTTTCTTTAGAATTTGGATACTTGATCGATCCACTTACTTCTATTATGTCAATGTTAATCACTACTGTTGGAATCATGGTTCTTATTTATAGTGATAATTATATGGCTCACGATCAAGGATACTTGAGATTTTTTGCTTATATGAGTTTTTTCAGTACTTCCATGTTGGGATTAGTTACTAGTTCAAATTTGATACAAATTTATTTTTTTTGGGAATTAGTTGGAATGTGTTCCTATCTATTAATAGGGTTTTGGTTTACGCGACCTCCTGCAGCAAATGCTTGTCAAAAAGCATTTGTAACTAATCGTGTAGGGGATTTTGGTTTATTATTAGGAATTTTAGGGTTTTATTGTATAACAGGTAGTTTTGAATTTCAGGATTTATTCGAAATACTCAAGAACTTGATTTATAATAATGAAGTCAACTTTTCCTTTGTTATTTTGTGTGCTGCTTTATTATTTACCGGTGCAGTTGCTAAATCTGCACAATTTCCCCTTCATGTGTGGTTACCCGATGCTATGGAGGGACCCACTCCTATTTCGGCTCTTATACACGCTGCTACTATGGTAGCAGCGGGGATTTTTCTTGTAGCTCGCCTTCTCCCTCTTTTCATGGTTATACCCTATATAATGAATTTCATCTCGTTGATAGGCATAATCACACTATTATTAGGAGCTACTTTAGCTCTTGCTCAAAAAGACATTAAAAAGGGTTTAGCCTATTCGACAATGTCTCAA